GTTTATGTTTATCTTATGTTTATGTTTATGTTTATCTTATGTTTATGTTTATGTTTATCTTATGTTTATGTTTATGTTTATCTTATGTTTATGTTTATGTTTATCTTATGTTTATGTTTATGTTTATCTTATGTTTATGTTTATGTTTATGTTACCACCCTTTAGCTCTATCTCCTAGTCACACTCTATTACATTTATCAGCTCTTCCTATTAGGATTAGCATAAGCATAAGCATAAGCGTAAGCATCAGCCGACGTATAATCTATTTTAAACCTTCATATTCATATCACCATCTCTACAAAGTACAACATTTGATTCAGGAGTGCGGGAATTACACATTTTTAGGAGATGAAATGTGAAATGCTTTATCTGTAATAATACTACTTGTTATTATTAAATAATAATAGCCAGCATATCATTTAGTGAGGGTATTGACTTTTCAAAAATTAGCATTAGATTAAGCATAAGCATAAGCATTAGCATAAGCATAAACATAAGCATAAGATTAGATTAGCATAAGCATTAGCATAAGCATAAGCATAAGCATTAGCATTAGCTTGGCGAATATCTTTTATTAAAAAAAAATACACGGATAATACTAATACATCTTAGATGCTTATCAAAATATTACTTAGTTCGATAGAAGGCCTGACTCCTAATAGCTCAACATGTGCCCACATTTTGTCCATTATCAAAGGTCATTATAGTCCTAAGGAAGGAGAAGGTCTTGTTTAGGATACTTTAGACTCTTATCCTTAAGATTCCACTTATCTGTAAGTTCATTTAGGTATTCGTGATCTGGAATAGTTTCATCATTTTATCTAGATGGAGTCGATCATACCTTACCCTATCCTACAAAATCGTACAAATATAACCCTTCTAGTTTTAACCTCTCACGTATATTAGACTTAGACTTCCTCTACTAGCTGATTACTGTCATTCATATTCCTATATGAAGGTTCGCTTGATCTTGTTAAGCTATATTCATACTTATAAACTGGTTCTACTTTGTAATTTAGGGTTCCATTTTATAGCTATTATCATCTATTGCTAGTGCTGCCTTAGCTGGCTCTATACTTATCACTTAGGTCTTATACGTAAAGGGTCTTATCAGAATACTTTTCAAGACTTGATATCATTATAGTCTTTACAGGCTCCTCACACATCTCACTGCGCTGCCTGGATCGTTAATATTTTATAACCCCACATTATTCTTTACATCGTAACCGTAAGCATATGTTACAAAAACACCTTTATCCACACCACATCCTATATCGATTGGACATATGTGGACACTTCTTCACCCTTCTACTCCTTGTAGCATTATTCTTAGAATTGATTAGGTAAGGTTAGATTAGGTAAGGTTTAGTTAGGTAAGGTAAGGTAAGGTAAGGTTAGGTAAGGCTTAGTTAGGTGAGGCAAGGATACGCTCCTACTTGATCCAAAATTCGTAATGATTCTGTTTACTATTCTCTACTCAAATCTACACAATACTATACACATACTATACGTTACTATACTCAAACTCCGCAATTTACTTATTATTATTTACGCTTACTTTACCCTACTTTACCCCCCCCCCCACAGCTCGAGTCGAGTTATAAATGTTACGATACCTTACTTTCTATGGCCTTTATACTTTACTACTGAGAACGTTGCTAAAGTTATGATTTGTAAAGTACGGTCGGATACTTATTCACATCTGCTTCACCGTTATGACATAAAATAAACATCAGAGTATATACTCATTTTAGCCTCGAGCTGTCACTAGGGTTCGGATGTGACCCTGGCTAGGGTCTTGATGTGGCCCTAGCTAAGGCTAGGGTTATTTTATTCAGATGACTTGGTCGCAATACTACTTATCTATATGTTATAATATGTCTGGTCCCCCCCCCCCCCATCATCCATGCCGCTCACTCTGCTAGGCTATGCTATATGCCTATGTTACACACCTAGGGTGTATATAGTATATATACCTACCGGTGAGATGGTGGGAGTTGTAATATTTTATATAGGTAGGTTGGTGGGAGGAGGGGAGAGATAAAAAGGACAAAAAAAGAAGACGCACACGCACTTAAAATAGTTCCTATTATTTTACCCCCTCGTCATGCTTAACCACTTACACACCATCCTACTGCACGCTTTACAGGATTCGAACCTATGTTGGGTCGGTCGAAACGACCTGTTCTACCATTAAACTAAAAACGCAGATAGCTGTAATGGTTTTATTTTATGCACAAGCAAGCAAATTATCATCAGACTACTCACCCACATCCCTTGGCTATAGCATTCTTTATTGAGAACTATGCTATCTCTATGCTGAAGGGAATATGATACTGCGCTACTACCTTTATATTTTAAATAAATAATACGGCATCCAGAGATCTCATCTCGTCACTTATAATAAGTACTAGTCAGATATCTTTAGATAGGGTGGAGAGAGGCTTTGCTGGGTGTGAACACTCAAAATATCTTACACCTATTGATGAGGTGAAATCACTGAGATCATAGATGTTGGTAATACTTTCTGGTATAAATACCAGAAGCTGAATGACTGGATCTAGACCCTCATATTTATATGAAGCCTAATACAAAATCGCCCCCCCCCCCCGTTTATCATAAAGAGTCGAGTCGAAACCCCGTCATTCTATATCTCTTATCTCGTCTTATCGTACAATCTGTTAAGTATAGTATTAATCAAACTGCTTTTATTCGTCTCATTGGACGTGAGTTTTCTTATGATGAATTACATCAGGCTCTTATTCGTTGTTCTAAGATTCTTTTTAATTAAGTTATAAAGCTAGTACAAGTTGTAAATTATTAAACTCAAGAATCGCATCTCTCTTTAACTCTGATTATCCTTAACCTCTTTCTATTAACCATGAAGCTTCCTATTTTATCCTAACCCTTCCAGCCTCATTCGTAGTTCTACATATTGACAGGGCTAGCCCTTCCTACCTAGCTATTCTTATTATAAGAATAGTTATGATGAGAGTACTCAAGTGCATTAGCGTTATGTAAAAATGAATGATGGTTGTATTAGGCATCTTAGAGATCATGTATTTTAGAATAGAATAGAATGGAATTGATTTTATCCTTTATACGCACTGAAGCCCTATACTTTAACTACTACTACTATATTATTGTATTATTTTATCATCCTTATTAGGCACGACATCCTTCCTTATGCCTATCTTATATCTATACTATATAGGGTTCTGTTGTATATCGAAGCTTACATCTTTCAGGTCGAGTCGAGTGTTTACACCTTCTGCTCGGTATTTCTGCTTAAGGCGGATTATATTCAGATGTGTCATCTCGGTGTAAATTATGCTGAGTTGAACATTAGTTAGCAAGCACTTTACACTTTTACTATGGGTCTACTGGATTATTACACTTATTATACTTTATATGTACATCATTTTATCTAATAGCTACTTATAGCTTTATTGCACTCTATTATTAATAGTTTCAAATATTAGTTATTATTGTGCATCAAACTAGTTGATAGATATTACTCAAAGTGCTATGAGATTAAGTTATAATAAGATTCATACCCTTACTATTCAATATAGCTTTAAGTGAAATGCTTAATAAAAAGGGAAATTAAAGGGAAAGGACCCTCCTCTTATCTCATCCATAAACCATCCCTCCCATTACTGCCCCCCTCCTATATCCTTTTATTTTATACATTTTGTTTTACTCCTATAATTTTTTTTTATTTTATTTAATTAAGTCGAGCTATCCTTCCACCTTTTTAGCTCATACCATACCCTATCATATCATTCAATATCATATTCAACTCCTTGCGGAACTATGTTATTCCACTTTACTCGATGTTATCTATTCGAGGATATTTTATGATGGGCATCTGCTAGTCACAATACTGACCCCCCCGTCTATCAAAATCAATCCTATGCCATAACCTTTCTCGGCATGCGCTCCTAAAGGAAATGAGTTATGTTAAAGCATATTTATATATGATTATGAAGTACAATGACCTCATCCTCATAAAAGCTAATGATTCAAGCTTATTATATAATCCATGTACCTTACCTCCTCACTAGTTATCTATTCATTCAAGAAAATTTATTTTACCATTAGGCATATTATTATTATATAATATATCGTTTAGCCCACAGTTATTAATAGTTGCTTTATTATTTAGGCTGGTGTTAGGAAGGTTTCGAGTTATTTATATCCTATAGTTATCCCACCTTACTCATCTGTTCATTTTATTACCTGTCTTACGATGAAATACCCATTATATCAAGTATTATTCTAACGATGATGTTGCGGAATTAGATGGTTAGGATTATGATTATCACGTAGAAAAGCAAAACAAGTTAAATCTTAGGCTAAAAACAATGGAGTGGACTTCAACCTTACCTCAGTGGGCTTATCAGATGGACTTTTATCCCGCCTTGCTTTTAACCATCTCCCTGATAGTCGATACTATCTGTTTCACCTTCTTACTTTTACACCACTAGCCTTTATTTATTCTACACATCTGATCGGGCTGCTCATCTCATCATCTCATCCCTATACATAACCAACCATCACCCACTCTTTTAGCGTTAGCATTAGCATTAACATTATAATATATTATCTCTCGTCATCATCCTATACACAAAACCCCCTACCCTACATGTTGCTGGGTCGGAAATAGTTTCTACTGAACTAGTATTAATACCTGGAAAGGACGTGAAATTTTAGTTAGAAGCGATCGATCTAAAAAAAAAACACTTCAACTTTTAAAATTACCTCCTACGTGCTATTACGAATAGTGAGACTTGAACTCACAAGCCTTTATTGGCACGGCTTCCTAAGAACCGTATGTTTACCATTTCATCATATTCGCTCTTACCTGTTATACATATCCTATTATTTACTATCCTATAATAATCTTATTACACGTACATACACACTCTTTTTCTTATACTCATACTATCTTCAATAGGTGTGGTGTATCACTCCTTCTTTATACACACATAACAGCGAGGTTCTGATCTTATCTAACCTAATCACATCACATTACATCACATCTTATCTTATCACATCGCATCTTATCTTATCACATCACATCTTATCTATAAAAGGGTTAAAAAGGAGAGGTGGTAAGAATAAAAGGAAAAAGAAGGATTAAGATAAGGAGAAGAGAGAGAACCCTGGAAGATATATATATATTATTATATAATATACTATATAAATTATATAATATACTACACTACTATTATTATATTATATAATTATATATTATATATATAAAGGTGAAGCTGATGTTCTACACTCCATATTACTTGCCATATTCTATATTTTTATGTATCACATACATATTTTTGACCACACACAATATATATGTGCCTGAAAAGGGAAAGGAAAGTTTAGGTCGCTAGACTGTTTTTACAACATTCATCTCATTTCATTTCATCTCATTTCACTTCATTTAACTGATAGGGCTCGAACCTATAACAAGATAATTAAAAGTTATCCACTCTACCTTTGAGCTACAGTTAATTTAGTCATATTATTATTATTTATATAAACCCTACTTACCTGGTATTCTCATATCCTGTTAATCTTGATAGTTTTATTCCCTCTTATCCTTCTTCTCACTTATTTTATTGACCTTTTATACATAGACTACCGTCATTCTTGATATCTCACTCTCTATACCATCTATTTCGGATTAGGCCCCTCCTGTCAATATTATATCCCCATGAAGTCTTTATATTAAAATAAAAACCTACCTCTTCGCTTTATTAATCTTATTATAAAAAAGGGAAGAAGGTGATTAATATTATATACTTAAGATTATACTTAAGTAAAAAGAAGAAACCACCTGTACTTATAAGTTTACTTCCCTTTATAGAACTTTATTGCATTTTATTAAGATTAAGATTAAGATTAAGATTAATACTTATTCAGGGTTTTTACACATATGCTAGAGGGAGATTGTTCTCATATTCATACTCACACCCATACTCACATTCGTATGAATTAGAGAGGAGGGGAGAGGTTTTATCATATAGATGTATTAATGATAAATACCATTAAAGCGTTTCAACATAAATAGCATCTCACTTATAGTCATCCTGTAACAATTATTATCCATTATACCGTCGTACTTATTTAATGCTTGTGATTTACTTATCCATAGTCTCTTAGCTGTCTGTACTCTAAATCGCTCGGTTTACACCTGCCCTGGGTTGTACTGATGTACTCAACTAGTAGTAAAATATTATATATTAAGTCGCTCTTTGAATTACTATTGCAGTAGCATGCCGTATAATTAGCCGTGTGCTCCGGGTGTGTATTTTATCCTAATACATATTTTTATAATCTATTCGCCTTAGAGATATAGGAACTCAAACTTCATAACACCTGTATTTACCTAGCACCCTTTGTTCTATTAGTACTATGGCATCAACAGTACGTATATTGCCCTGACATGCTACTATTAGTCAATCATTACTGGCTTTAGCATCTTTACTTTTAATGCTTAGTTACCATTATCATAGATTTATAATCTTATGTGTAGTCGACAATATAGATAATCTTACCCCATACTTATTTACAACCCTTTATGATTTATCACTCCATGCTATCTTTTTATGGCTTATAATACTTTTGATCTGTCGATCAACTATTCTACCTTCATAAAGTTTACCTTGTCATATGTAAAAACTTATCCTTGATATACCTTCTACATCTTATTCTAGCCTTAATACTTCTATAACAAATTGACGTATGTACATTTACAATCTTATATAGGTTTGTTCATAGTTGAATAAAACTATTACCCTTCTGTCTTTATCCTCCTTATTTTTCCCTTTTATTATTTATATTTTCATTTTCTCTACTGTATCTTATTAAAGGGGGGTATATCTATGAGTAAAGCAGCAGGAAAGACATTATGAGAGCAAAAGTTAGGATTTTAGCAATAGTGACTTTATAACGATTTTAAAGGTTTCCCATCATATTTTAGGAGTGTCCTTGTTCCTATCTTTATAGCTGCTAGCCTCATTGATCGTTGTACACCTTGCTCGGGTGGGTCTCATCAGATCGATTCAACTAGTAACATAGCATGGTTTATTGGGAGTTGTTCTTTTTAGAGCCGATTGTCTTAGAAGCTCTACTGCCTCGGGTGTGTGGAAAAGGTATTGTTTGAACCCTTCTGCCTTATCGATATCTGAGTTCGCACCTCGGCATATCTTGGCCCCCTGCATCTTCTGTGAGATTAGTGCTCTAGTTTCAGCACTATGAATATAACCTTGACTTGACCATGCCGCCGTTAGTTGATTATATTCAGGCAGGTCTATCCATCTTTGCTCTGCAGCTAGAATAGCTGACTTACTAGAATCTGTATATCCAACAATATGGAGAATGAAACTTTCAATACCCTACTTGCCTATAGCTCTTATGATAGGATCATTCTTCTTATCAGACTTATATCATGGCTGCATATTATCCAGAACTCTCGGCCGCATATTGCCTGCACTACCTTCATAAAGCTTACCGTTCACACTATTCTCTCAAACATAGATACCTGATATATTTTTAGTTGCTGTTTTAAGAGCTACATCATTAATCTTTGTATGTACATCGAATGTAGGTGTGTGAAGGTTGGACTACTGCTGCTATTATATTCTACTTGTCTTATCAGTTTAATTATGGGTCTCTTATGAATATAGGAGAAGGAAGCTTATTATTAGTGCAAATAGCCCTGTCGCCTCTGATAGGGCAAACCCAAGAATGGCGTATGAGAATAGTTGATTCCTTATTGCAGGGTTTCGGGCTGTTCCTGTGATTAGCCCTTGAAACACTACCCCAATTCCTACCCCAGCTCCCGCAAGTCCAATTGTCGCAAGTCCTGATCCTATAATCTTAGCTGCTTGAAGCATGATGCTTTTATAAATGCCTAGTCTACACCCCCCTCTTCCTCTCTTTTTATGTTCACCTCCCTCCCACACATGCATATATGTGTGTGCTCCTTATTTTTATTTTAGAGGTGGTACAGGAAAATGTTAGTAAGATAAGGCTGTCTTTTATCCCCTCAACCCCTCCCCCTCACACGCTTACGGCGCTTAAGGTGGCAGAGGGTTTATTAAAGGCTCATTAGTCGGGAAAGGACCCCCCCCCGACCATTACTCATTACTCATTAATCATTACTCATTGCTCATTACTCATTACTCATTGCTCATTACTCATTACTCATTGCTCATTACTCATTAATCATTACTCATTACCCATTGCTCATTGCTCATTACTCATTGCTCATTACTCATTACTCATTGCT